TCCTTCAGACGTGTCAATGGGACAAATACGCCCATAGTGACTAGGATGGATATCTCGTATCCGAAAATTAGCAGTTCGCCCTGTTAATCCGCCAGGGCCCAAATAACTCAATTTTCTCCCATGAACGATTTGTGTCAATGGATTAGTTCGATCCAAAACTTGAGATAATGGGTGTAATCCGAAAAAGGATTCATAAGTAGTTGTTAACGGAGTTGAAGTTACCAAATTCTGAGGAGTAGGTATCAATTTATGCCTAATTGCTCCGGATATAGTTCCCTTAACTACATTTTCTAAACGAGCCAGAGCCAACCCGAGCTGGTCTTGTAAAAGATCCGCTACAGAGCGAATCCGTTTATTTTTCAAATGATTCATATCATCAAGTGTACCCATTCCAAATTTCATCCCAATCAAATGATCGGCAGCTGCTAATATATCTCGTGGTAACAAAAATATATTGTTCTGAGGTATATTAAGATTCAGTCTCCAATTAATATTTCGGCGACCAATCCTTCCTAATTCACACCTTTGGTGAAAGAATTTTTTTTGTAATTCCTTACATAAGGATTCAGAAAATATTGGATCCCCACCTACACAAGAAAATTGTTGATAAAACTCCAAAATAGCATTTTCTTTTGACCCAATTTTTTTTTTCTCCTTATCGGTCAAGAAAGATAAGAAAATTTCAGGGTAGCAAACATTCTCTAGAATTTCTCTTAGATTCGAACCCATAGCTGATGATAGAACTAGAATAGATATTTTCTGTTTCCTACTCACACGAGCCCATATTCTTGCTTTTTTATCAATCTCTAATTCTAACCTGCCTCCCCAATCTGATATTATGGTGCCGGTATAGACCGAAATCCCGTTATGATCCAATTCTGACTGGTAATAGATACCAGGACTTTGCAATATTTGATTGATCACAATTCTGTATATTCCGTTTACTATAGAAGTTCCAAGGGAATTCATTAAAGGAATGTTTCCAATAAAAATTCTTTGTTCTTGCATATTCCTACTGGTTTTCCAAATTAATCCCGCGGATACATATAATTCAGAAGAATATGTAAGTGATTCATAGACAGCATCTCGTTCTTTTATCAGAGGTTCTACCAATTGATATGTTTCCATAAATAATTGAAATTCAATTTCGTGATCTATATCTTCAATTTTTGGAAACTTAGAAAGTTCTTCTATTAAACCCTGATCAATAAACCGATAAAACCCTTCAAATTGTATCTGATTAAATCCGGGTATTGTAGATGTTCCCTCTTTTCCATCCCCGAGCATCTTTTTTGAATTTCCCATTTATCCGTTTATTGAAAAAATCCCATCCCATCTCTCATTCTTCACCGAATCATATCCATAGAATTCGATCTAGCAATAATGGAATTTCTATTCTGTTTACTGAATCACATGAAATTTTATTCAACTCCACGATATATGGAATGTATGAAATACGTATGAACGGAGACTAGATTCAATTGGCATTTTTTATAAGAAAGAGATCCAAATGGAACAGAATTGAGAAATACCACTGGAACTTATGGAGTTTTGTAAAAACTAGAAAAAAGTAATTTCATTTTCACCTATGATATTACATATTCCAATTCGATTGCATACCATAAAAAAAATGTATCCACGATTGGATCTGTTCGAGCAGATAAACATATAATAAATAGAAATTTTTTTTTTTAACCACTTTACTTTTCCATGTATTTGTATTTCATTGTTCAAAAAAATATTTGCAGAAAAGAGATTGATTTTTACCTATTTTGAATAGATATAGTTAGAATATCATTGAATTTAAGTAGGTAAGAAAACTTGTGTTTTTTTATTTATTAAAATAAAAAAGAATGCACAGATATATATGTCTCTTTTTCTTCTTTTATTGTGGTACAGTTCTATTTGGGATAGCACATGCTGTGCTCTATCAAAAATGAAATTTTCTCTTCAATGTATTCAATCAAAAATTGAAATATAAAAATTTAGTGAGAATTACTCCTCAAAAGCATCCCTAGAGAGATAAAATACCCCATTATAGAGCTATAGCTCTATAACACAACGTAACGTATGTTCTGATTCTGGGGTTTACATATACTCATGATTACTGTTATAATTGAAACTGAAGAAGATTTCTTTTTAATTGAAAAAACTCAATATAGATTAGTTATAAATCCATTTCTAATGATTTTCTTAATATTATTACAAAGAAAAAAATGTAGATTTTAATTTTAATTCAAAAATGGTCATGAATTTACAGTCAATAGTTAATGGTTCTGGTTTGTACTGGATTCTATATTTTTTGACTAAAAATATATATATATATATTTTTTTGCGGAGTTGAAAAAAAAAAGAGAAAATTGGAATCTAGTTTCTATCGTTTTGGCGGCATGGCCGAGTGGTAAGGCGGGGGACTGCAAATTCTTTTTCCCCAGTTCAAATCCGGGTGCCGCCTCAACAACAGACCCTATTATAACAAACGTAGGAAAAGACTCTTGATACTTTCGTTTCGTGATTCTAAACCCCGGGCTCTCTAGGTTCTATTCTCTAACCTAAAGTTTTGCCTATTAGATTCAAGGAAAACTTAAAGTAGTGGAGGGAAATCCGTAAATCTTTACTTTCCACTACTAATTTAGTTCCACTTAACTGAGTCTTCCGTTAGATTGGATAGGAATTAAATTAATAGTTTTGGAAAGGACCTAAGATACTTTGGATACAGACTCATGAAAGTCTCGTAATGCTCAGACATTCAATATGAAATTAGATGAAGAATTGCCTTTCATTTGACTTGACTTCCAAAAATAAAAAACGATAAAAGAAAGAAAAAGTCTTATTCTTTCTACATGTGAGTGAGATTCCTTGGATACTTCAAAAAGTGTCCATTTGCTTGTGTTTACATCTTGTCGATTCTACTAGAAATTCTATAATTAAGAATAACTCATTATTAAGATAAGTGGATTTTTTGGAGTAGTTCATCGATGGTGACCAAATACCTCTCCCTTTTTTTGACTCTGCACCAGTGATTTCACTATTATTAGTGAACAATAATGGAATAGTTTCTTCATATTCATAGAAATAGGGGACAGAATTCACATGGATATAGTAAGTCTCGCGTGGGCTGCTTTAATGGTAGTTTTTACATTTTCCCTCTCTCTCGTAGTGTGGGGAAGAAGTGGACTCTAGAAGTACTCCTAATTGCGGTAATAATAAAACTCTACCAACCTGTATCAATTTTTTTAGTTTTCTAGACCGTTCGGCAATTTTTGTAAGATTGTTTTTTTTTTAGAAATTGGATTTATGTTTTGTTTTATTGACTCATTTTCTATTTTTATATCAGGATTTACACGGTTAACCATTCATGGGGTAACCCCCTTTAGAAATCTGAAGAAGTTTTCATCGAATGGGGATTATCTGTATTAAATGGATCAAATAAACAAATGAAATTGAGAAAGTATGTACATACATTTAATATTCTATTTAATTTATATTGACGTTTATAAAGAAAAAGAGAGATATAGGTGGATTACTTTATATTAAGATATTTCACTTGTATCTTTATACATTACAATAACCATAATGGCTAGTATGGTAGAAAGAGATATCTTTCTACCATACTAGCGGGCCCCTTAGGATACTACTACTGATACTGAGTCTAATGCATTCCTTTCATTTAAGACGAGAAATTGAAATCTTTTTTTTTCATTGATAGTCAAATTGTATTCAAATTAATCATTTTGACTCACTGTTTTTACGTAAATTATAAGCAAAAAAGCAGTAGGAACAAGAATGAAGAGTGCAGTAGCAATAAATGCAAGAATATTTACTTCCATAATTTAATCGTTTATTATTTATTTTTTTTCTTTGGAATATCTCGGGATTTAATCCCATAGAGATGAGAAATCTTTCGCTTGTAAACTCACTCAGATGAATTTAGATTTCGATGATATCGAATGAAATAAATATCATGAATAACAATATCGGAGCTATAAAATCGATTCATCGTCAAGAATTTAATAGTATAACATAGGAAGATCTTTTATCCACACCGAACACATAATGAGAGTCCTGATCCAATAAAAAAATATTGATTTAGAATTCTTTTTCCCCGCTTTCTTTTCTACAACCTAGTACTTTACTTTCCTTGTACAATTATCTGATGAAGTATCATCAAAAAAACCTTTTCTACTTCGATTGTTTACAAAAATAGTTTCTAAAGAACCTTATTAAATAAACAATAGAAATCGAATAGAGAAAACAAATACGAAGTTCAATTTGAAATTTTCAAAATTTTTGAAGGGTCTATCATCTTTTTGGAAAACAAAGAAAGAGAATGTGACAAAGACGAGTCCCAGTAAAAAAAACTCAAATATTCCAAAAAATAACTAGTTAAATTTTCTTACGAGTTTTTTCTTCGACATCGACTCTAATCTTTAAAAAGAGCATATTCGTTAGGGAAGACTCATTTTATCTTTATTTTTTCAATATCCTCTTTCCTTGGTTGGATTGGTTGGATTCGAACTATTTTCAATTCCTAAACTTCATAGAAAGAAAAGTATATATAGGTACTCTTGGCAAATGTATTATACGCTATCCTATTCCATTTTCCTACACGAATTAAGTTGACAAAAAGCGGAAACCCCATACAGTATCTCTTTCTTGAAGTGTTGAATGCTCTCAATAATTCTAATTAATTTAGAAATTTACATATGTCTCTCTACCATCAATTGGTGCTAGTTAAAATAATGGAAATACCCCTTTCTTTTGCTTGATGAAAAAAGAAAAAAAAAAAAAGATAAATGAAACCATTTTGATCCCCTTGCTCAGAAACAAAAGGGGGAGTTAATATCTTTTTTTTTTTTGAATCCGCCGGGACTGACGGGGCTCGAACCCGCAGCTTCCGCCTTGACAGGGCGGTGCTCTGACCAATTGAACTACAATCCCATGGAAATCAAGTGGGTAGCTTACATATTCCTTCTTATGATTTCATTTTAATTTGAGATTCAAATTATTGTTTTGTAAGAAAGAAAGTCACAAGTGATATATTGATATCTATATGGATATCACTTTAGTGATAGCAAGACGGATTACTGGTAATCCTTGCATTATTATCAAATCGATTGATAATCTATAAAAAAAAAAATAGATTATTTTCTCGACTCTGTTCATTAAAGTTTATATTTAAAGGATCCATATCGGGATCCTTAGCAAGATCAAGATCGGAATTTTTTATGGAAACAACAAAGTAACTAGACACCCGAAATAAAGAAAAAAGTAAAGTCAAATATACCCCGAAATTTGACTTTTTTTATTACCCTTCTCTGTCATTTATGCAAAACAAAAAGGGTTATGTAGACTGCGAATTATTGGGCCGAGCTGGATTTGAACCAGCGTAGACATATTGCCAACGAATTTACAGTCCGTCCCCATTAACCGCTCGGGCATCGACCCAGGAAGAATCTATTCTAACTTTATGGATAATCTATGATCAACTTCCTTTCGTAGTACCCTACCCCCAGGGGAAGTCGAATCCCCGCTGCCTCCTTGAAAGAGAGATGTCCTGAACCACTAGACGATGGGGGCATACTTGCTCAACCGCCATCATACTATGATCATAGTATGAGTTTTTTAAAATTGTCAATATAATAAAATGGTATGACTAGCTTATACGGTTTTTCCTTTTTCTATATAATTCTATATCATTTTTTGATTTTACATTTGTATTCATAATTCAAATCACAATTCTATAAAAAAATCGAAAAATCGTCTAGTACAGAATCTTTTCAAGAAGTGATTGGTCTGACATAAAAAAAGAAAAAAAAAAAGGGGGTTAAGTTTCGTTTTTTTTACTTTCCTTCATAGATTGCCTCATCTCATTGTTAAGAAATAGTAGTATCCCTATCTAACACTAATCCAAGAAAGTAAGACAGAATCCATCTTCTAATTAGGGAAGAAAGGTGGATTTATAAGTGAAGTTATCAAAATTTGCTTTTTTTTTTTAGAAAATTATTGTTCAGAGGATAATCCGTATCTCTTCATCACATGTCAAGATCAAATTTCTTGGGTCTATGTCAAATTGCTGAGTACATGTATAAATCAAATGAATTTCGTTCCATTTTGATGTGGTAGGCAATTTCAAGTAAAATAAGTCATTGCATGGATATTTATCAAATCCAATATTCAAAAAGAAAAAAACCGTTAAGTAAATTTGAAGTAAATTCAAATTATCGTTTCTAGTTCCGAAATGAGCTACTAACTACTATGCGTCTATTGTATATATATTTAATATATATATATATAGATTTTATTTACCTATCGACTCAGCCAAGAATTAAACCAAGACGGCCCTTTTAACTCAGTGGTAGAGTAACGCCATGGTAAGGCGTAAGTCATCGGTTCAAATCCGATAAGGGGCTTTTACGTTCTTTACTTTCTAATAGTCAAAATTTCATTCGAAAGTTTATAATGAAATTTCGAATTTTTTTGAATTTTATTCTAATTAATTTCATTCTAATAATAACTAATAATAAAGTTAGCGAGTAATTTAGAAAATCAAATTGAACATTTTTATATTATAATACAATGAATAATAATGATAAGTCGTCTCTTGAATCGCCAAATAGATATTCTTTTTTTCCTTTTTTCGATAGATTAGAAATCGACAAATCAAAAAGAAAAAGTAAGTGGACCTAACCCATCGAATCATGACTATATCCACTATTCTGATATTCAAATTCGATAGAGATAAAATTGAAACAGTAGATTTTTTTTTATTTCATATTTTTTTATTAGGAAATCCGTCGATATCTCTTATTGAATCTTCTTGTTTCTATATATTTCATAGGAAATATATTACGTTCCTGCCTAGAGAAAGAAAGTCTTATTCCTTTTTAATACCTAAAGGGCATTTCAATATCTTTTTTTGATTCGAGAACATAACAAGATTCTAAATTCTATTTGTATAAGAATAAAATTGTATTAAAAATAAAAAAAAAATCGAATCATGGCTTCAGATATCAATCAAATATTTCCATATTGATGCATACGAGATGACAATGTAATGTGATCGAAGGTGTATGTGAGAAAGAAACTCTCATTTACAGTTTCCTATTATTTTATTTAAATATTGAATTAAATATAAATAAGAAATTTTCCCTTTTTTTACAGATACATAAGGGCATGTACATATAGATATCAAAGAAAATAGAAAAAAATATTAAAAGTTCCCTTTTTGCTTCAACTCGTCAACTAAAAAAAAGGTATAAAAGGAAAATAACAATAGTTGATACTATAGTATTTAATACACAAGTATTTAATACCCACAAAAAAGAAAAAACGATTTCTTTATCTGAGTAATGAGTCATCCAACAATTCATGATTTAGAGTCAACTACTTATTAATAAACTAATAGCAAGGAAGAAACAAATTGAGTTGATGCGTTTACCTAAGTAAGGACCAAGAAAATCAAATATTTTGATCTTCGAAACCAATTAAATGAAATTC